CGATACAAGTAATTCCCGAAATCCGGTATAAAAAGAATAAGAAAAAAAAACAAGTAAAAAGCTTTTCATACTTTTTTTTGGTCATACATAATTATAGAATGAATTTCCAACAAGAATTTGGTTCTTTTTACGAACTTGATGTTGATAAATCCACCGATCTAGAAATTCATTTCGGACAATTGAACCTTTTCAAATTGTTTCTTTTTAAGAACCAAAAAGATTTGTGCTAAAATAATAGATGCAAAAAAGAACAAAAGGCCTTGGACACGTAATGGATCTTGAAGTACTATTTCCGCCTCCCTCTGACCAAATCCACCCACATTAGGATTGCTAGTTAATGGTTGATCAAGTTTGATAGATTCGCCCTCTGAAATAAGAAGTTCTGGTCCTGGAGGGATAATATCCACCACTTGACGCCCATCCAATGCATCCACTAGGGTTATTTCATATCCTCCCTTTTCTTTTCGTATTATTTTGCTTACTATACCCGCTACTGTAGCATTATAAACATTATTATTACTCTTACTCCCGTCGGGATAAATCTGGCCCCTTCCTCTGTTCCCACCTACATATATGGGATATTTTAAGAAGTAAACATCTTTCTTAGTAGCAGGGTCCGGAGAAAGAATAGGAAAGGTGATTTCACTATATTTCTGACCAGGAACAGGACCTATTACAAGAATATTTTTTTTAGTGGGACGATAGTTCTGAAAAGACAGATTGCCTATCTTTTCTTTAATCTCGGGCGAAATACGATCTGGGGGGGCTAATTCAAACCCCTCAGGTAAAATAAGAACAGCCCCCACATTCAAAGCTCCTTTTTTACCATTCCCAAGAACTTGTTTCAATTGCTTATCATAAGGAATTCGAACAACTGCTTCAAATACACTATCCGGAAGTACAGCTTGTGGAACCTCAATATCCACAGGTTTATTAGCTAAATGGCAGTTGGCACAGACAATACGGCCGGTCGCTTCTCGTGGATTTTCATAACCCTGCTGTGCAAAAATGGGATATGCATTTGAAACAGGTGCCCCAGTTATTATATATATCATGAGCGATAGGAAAATGGATCGAGTAATCTCTGCCTTTATCCAAGAAAAGGTATTTCTAGTTTGCATGGTCCAATCATTGATCCCGAAAATTTCTACAATAAAATTAGGTAGGTTGCTAGTATAGTTCCCTATCCCTGATTCTGCTATTTACTGAAATAATTTGACTCGAATCTAGGAAGAATTCTCCCGGATGGGTAGAAGAAATAAGTCAAATTATTAATGTTTTACTTATGTACAAAGTAACAAACCTGAAAATGGGATCAGTGGATCATTTTTTAGTCATTTATTGAATGATAAATCACTACAAGTGACGGAGATACACGATTTAAATAACGGAAGATCCAATATTTTAAAATTGTATCTAGAATGACTGGAAAAGTGGAAACAAGACCGGATATAATTTGATCATTATGAGCAAATCCAAAATCTTTGTAAACAGATCCAATCATTAGTTCCCAACCATGGGGCGAATGGAAGCCTATACATAAATCAGTTAATAAAAGAATAGAAAAAGCTTTGATTGTATCACTTAAGTTATATAGGAACTCTTGAATCCAAGAGTTAAGAAGAAAAAGTTGTTCATTACCTAGAATAGAATAAGCACTTAGAATAACAAAAGAGATTATATTTGTAGAGAAGTACAAAATCATATGGATACGATCATGATTGTGTATCTTGATCAATTGGATTGTTTCTTTGTAAATTCCGATAGGAAGCTTTTGTAGATGTGTTTCTGGGTATTCTTTTATCATTTCGTCCAAGAGGAAGAGTCCCTCTAATTCTAGAACTTTTTTAAAAATATTTTTTTCTTGAATATGATTCAAGAAAATTTCAGATTGCCCAGTATTCCACCAATTAGTAACCCAAGCTTCTAGGCTTTTTTTAAATGAAAGAGAGATCCACCAGGGCAAAAATACTATAGATACAAGATATAGAAGGGGAATGAATGCTTTCGTTTTTGCCATTTTTTCGTCTTTTATTTTTTTTTTTTTCATGAACTTACTTCATTCGTCAATTTGATACAATATTGAATATTCATATCAAACATAAGTTCTATTACAAGTCATATTGATTCTATTATCAATCTATTCTCTGTTTTTTATTTGTGCTTGAGTGGTTAGTCCTTAAATTTCGAAACAAGAAAAAAAAAATATCTATTGTTTCAAAATATAGCAATTACTCAAATTTGAAGCAATTGCCCGGTTTCGATGAATGCACGAAAGAACCACTTCAGGATTAGGATTTACAGGTGAAAGAAGTCCCTTTTCGATCAAAATAGAAAAAAAAAAAAAAAAGAATTTATCGGTTTTTCCCTCGTGTTAAAAACTAAGAATACGAAAGCATTCATTCTTCGCTTCATTTTTCAAAATACTTCAATTGGTACACGCAAGAAATAGGCCAATTCTGCAGCTTTTTGTTCAATTTCTTGTGGGGTCAAATTCTTCTCATTACGAGTCAAGGGAATGGACCCCTGGCCTCTGATTTCTATATAAAGGACACGATGTGCATAAATACCCTCTTTCACTTCGATTCTGATGGATTGAATGTCTTTCAGAAGGAATTGGAGGAAAATGCGACGATTTTTTCCAGGAAATCCCCAACGAAAAATAGACGCTAGTCCTTCTTTTCTATCGAATCGATCATAACCACTACCTACATTCCACGAAATTGTGCACCATAGATAAGAACTAATAAAGAGACCTGCGATCCCATAGAAAGACATCACGATCCCCTGTGGAAAAAAAATTATTTGCTGAGACGGAAATAAAGATATCAAATCTCTACCAAGATAACTGGAAGTTCCAACCAATAAAAACCCTAATGAACCTAAAAAAAGGATAAAGGCCCAGCAGAAATTGCTTGTTTTTCGAGATCCCCTTAAAAATTCTATCCATATATGTTCTGATCGCCAACTCATACTAGATCTAATTGCATTTTATTGGAATTGGAAGAATAAAAAAAATAACCGAAATAAATTTTACTTTACTTTTGTTGGTTTCCGAAGTAACTCTCATCAACTAGTATTATTCTGATGTGAACCTTTAAGAGTAATTCATCGAATTGTTTAGATCTAAAATAATAAGATCAACTGACATATAATTTCCTATAGATACTTATATATAGATATATTGACTTTATATCTATATCTCAGATATTCGCTCCGATTCCCATCTATTCGATTCTTTTTTTTTTTCAAATATTTATAATTCATTTACTCAGATGTCATGTATAATCGTTTATGGAAAGAGTAAGCTATATGTTATACTCTATCCTACTAAATAAATATCTGTGTTATGGTAGAAGTCGCATTCTTAAAAATATATATATATATACAAGATTTGGCACCATCGTATTTAAAAATAAAAAATCTTGTTTTTTTGAACATGAAGAGATAAAGAAGCCATTGCAATTGCCGGAAAAACTAAGCCCACTAAAGGCACAAAAATAGAGGGTAAGTTGTTGAAAGTTGTCATAGAATGGATACCTCGATTTAATAGACTTAATATTTGTACCTGTTATTTATTATTATTATTATTGTTATGTTATTTATCCTAATTATATTAATATTTTTATCTGTTATTTATTGTTAGAAAAATATCTTAGAATTATTATAATGCATATATTCATATATATATAATTATTCAAATTTCTTAGAATTAGAAGAATTCTATAATTATAATAAGTATATCTACATGAGTATAATTATTTGAATTCTCTAATAATTAGAATGAATCTAGAATTCTATATATAGATGAGTATATATATATATAGATATAGAAAAGGAATGTAGAACAGAATTTTTCATCTTTCGACATGAAATATATGTATGATAATCCACTTTTTTATTTATTAATTTATTATATTAATATTTTTTCTTTTTCTTGTCTTATAATTTTCATTTAATTAACTGGAATAAAGATTTTATTATAAATAAAAAGAAAAAAGAATTCACTCTTTTATGTTGTTTCATAGAGATTTCCTAATTACTAATTAGTAATATCTGTAAAAAAAAAAAAGAATAATCCACATGATTCTTTCTACAATGAAATCTTATGTTACCAAAGAAAAATCCATTCTTTGGATTTTGAATTTGATTCCTTTAAACTAAATGAATAACTACTGGTTGATCACAAATCAAATTTTTTTTTTGATTAAGGCTCTACTTGATTGAATTTTGATTCAAAGGAAAGAAAACATGGAGGTGAAATAACTCACTCAAAATACCTTTTAAAGGATTACGTGGTACGATTGGATCGAATAAGCCCTTATGGAATAAATATTCAGCCGACTGTGAACCCTCAGGTAATGTCTTATTCAATGTTTGTTCAATTACTCTTTTACCCGCAAATGCAATGTAGGCATTGGGTTCGGCAATAATGATATCCCCCAACATACCAAAACTAGCTGTCACCCCACCTGTAGTCGGAGATGTAAGGATTGATACATAGAATAAGTTTTTATTTGATTGATAATCATATAAAGCGGAAGATATTTTAGCCATTTGCATCAAGCTCAAACTTCCTTCTTGCATGCGTGCTCCTCCAGAAGCACACACTAAAATAAGAGGTAAACATTGATTGGTAGCATACTCGATCAAACGGGTGATTTTCTCGCCTACTACAGATCCCATACTACCCCCCATAAACTGAAAATCCATAACCCCAATTGCTACGGGAATACCGTTTAATTGACCTGTGCCTGTTTGAACAGCTTCAGTCAATCCTGTCTTTCTTTGATAAGAATCAATACGATCTTTATAAGGTTCCTCTTCCGAATGAAATTCAATGGGATCTAGAGAGACCATGTCTTCATCCATAGGAGCCCAAGTACCCGGATCAATCGAAAGGTCGATTCTATCTGAACTACTCATTTTCAAATGATATCCACATTGTTCACAAATATTCATTTTTGATTTCAAAAATTTCTTATAATTTAATCCATAAC